AATCTCCCCCTTTTTCAGCGCAAAAATTGAAGATTTAGTTACGATTGAAAGTTTTGTACTATCATCCATAGATCCTTTATTCATACTCATTTAATTGGAAGAATTGAACCAATCAAAAAAATTATGCTTCTCGACTCCATAATCCAATTTTTTTATTAAAATTCTGATTGCCTTTTGGATAGAAATCGTGAGAATGTATATTCTTTCCTCAAATGTCCTATTGAGGGGTAAAGGATTAAATCTTTTTAAGAAATAAAGTTTTTGATCGGAATATGAAATATGAAAAAGAATGGAAAGACCCCTTAACTATTGAAGTTGTTAATAGAACGAATCACACTTTTACCACTAAACTATACCCGCTACATATTCATTATTGGATATGAATGGACCTTTTGTCCAACAAAGTAATCAGATGCAGTCAAGATAGCATCAGAATCATGAAAATTCTAGCATTAACACTTTGTTCCGCTGCGGCGCGGGATTTAAAACTTGAAAAAAAAATAGGTGAATAGCAAAAAGTTTCAATAGTGTACTAAAGTTAGAAGTATTTCTTTTTTGAAACCTCCCTTCACTTGAACCGCCAGATTTTCTGAATTCGGGTAAATTGGGCCTCAAACTTTCAAGCTTGTACTTTGCTTTGAACAAGTAAATGATTTCTAGTCTCATTTTAGAAATATGTGTTTTCTTTTTGATATTATTTATCTTATAAGATATTCTAAGTAAGATATATTTCTTTATACTTCTTTTAAGACTTCTTAAGTGAATTATTAAGATGAATATAATACTGAACTTCGACTTTCATTTAGAATGAAATTCATTTTTCATTAATGAATTTCCAAATTTTATACTTAAGAATAAGAAAATAAAGACGACGATTAGTACTATATTACTAGATACTATAATAGTATTAGTATAGCGCTTTTTCTATAAAGAAAGACTAAATAGTAGAATTTAGACTCATTTATACTCTAATTTACTAGAATTAAGCTACTATAAGCTACTATAAAATATACTAAGAATAGAGATAGAATCTCTAATATATAGAAAATATCGAATATTTCAATATAGAAATAGAATATTCTAAATATTCTATATTAACTATATTCATATTAATATTCATATTAATATGAATCATTCATCTAGTTTTTTAAAGAATTTCTAAGATAATCTAATTATTAGAAATGGTAATAAAAATTACTCTTCTTGTTTCAATAACAATCTTTATTCGTCGGAACAAAAGAAGTACTGGCCCGGCCAGTACTTCTACTTAACCAGGCCGGGGAAATGAACCTTTGTACAAAATAAAAGAAGTAAGGTATTCTTTCTATTGGAGAAATCTGTTTCGAATCATTGAAGGAAAATAAAGATTGTTCTCAATCTTGACTTCACGTGTTAAATCACATGATAAATTTCTAATTTGGAATGGGGAGAGATGGCTGAGTGGGCTAAAGCGTCGGATTGCTAATCCGTTGTACGAATTATTCGTACCGAGGGTTCGAATCCCTCTCTCTCCAACCCCCCTGATCACTTTAGATTTTATAATTGAAATAAAAAAGAAATTTCGATTATTTTTATTTTATGAATCTTTAATCTATTCCATTTCTTTATACATTTACCTATGAAAAAATCAAGGAAAAAGTAAAAAAAATCTCATCTCTTTTTTTAGTCTTCACGACCGGGATTACGCCCCGGATCATTAGATAAGAATCCGAAGATGAAGAGAGAAACAAAGAATATTACTACTGTGTAAACGAATAGTTTAAGAGTAAGCATTACAAATCTCCAAGATAAGATAAGATCCTTTTTTTTTAAGGAAATAGATCACCTATTTTACGACACACACTAGACACTATTTTGATATGACGCTCTAAAGATGAAAAAAAAAAGGAAGTTTTTTTGAAATTTCTTTTCACGAATTTCTTTCTAATGTAATAAGATTCGTATTTTTTCGTTACCAAAGATTCCTTGTCATATCCATATCTATAATTTAGGTATTGTATGGGGTTTTATAAAGGAAAGGTCAGAACAAAAGAAAAAATAAGCTGATTAAAGATAAAGATCATCGCCCCTTCCCTTATTCAAATTCAATTTCAATAGAAAATACCAGGATTTCACTTTTTGAATCGAGGGTTCCTAATGTCCAGACTTATCTGAATCTTATTTATGATCTTATTGATTTTCAGAATCAAAATCTCATCTCTTTTTTTATCGAAGAAATTATGAATTGAATAGAGATTTCATTTTTATCGAAAACTTACAGCAGCTTGCCAAACGAAGGCTAAGAGAAAAAAGAGTACAGGGATAACCGGCATAACGTCTACGATTGGATTGAAAAAGGCATAAGCCTCGGGCAATTTGGCGAAGAAAAAACTACTCGAATAAAGGGTATAATTAAGACAGATACAGATTAAACTAAAGATATTAAACATAACAAATATTCTTTTCTTGTTCTTAAAGATTCAAATTAAATTGAAATGATAATAAATTATCAGATTGGATTGAGTTGTTTTTCTGAGGAAATTTTGAAAATAAAAAGGCAGATGCAGATAAAAGAAAGAAATTCTTATTTTTCTTTGACTTCTCCCCAATCAAGAATCCTTCCTTACATTCTCCAATCAAATAAGAATACAAGGAATTCTATTTTCATACAATATCTTAATTGAATTCTAAGTAATGATCAATTAATCTTTTTGATTCTATATCTATTGTGTTGAATCCTAGCGACAACATGTCCTATATTTCTTTTGATTGATTATTGACGAATAACCGATATTTCTCTTAGTTTTTCTTAGACCAAATCAAAATGGGGCGTGGCCAAGTGGTAAGGCAACGGGTTTTGGTCCCGTTACTCGGAGGTTCGAATCCTTCCGTCCCAGATCGTTTGCATCAGAAACGAAAGATTCTTCTCTATTGAAATTGAGATTTTCATTCAACAATTTTCTGTTTCATGTTGGATACAATGTTATCCAATCTTAATTCTAAGAATGATTCTGAGAATCATATCTTTATTTTTTTTACTTTTTTACTAAAGTATTTTATTCTTAAATATTCGTGATTACTTTTGTTAACGATTATTTGTTTTATATGATATGGATGCGAAAAGATAAGAATCCGAGGATTCTTATTTTCTCTTTGATCTTACCTTACACGAGACTTTATTCTACTCCATAATAATGAAAAAAAAAAGAAACTTTCTTCTCGAACTATCTCTCTGTTTTCAATTAAATGAAAATCAGATTCAATTGGAGATGGTAAATAATAAGTAAATCATAATATTAGAAAAATCCTATTTCATAAAGAAAAAATGAGAAAATAGAATATTTCAATGAAATATTTAGTTTAGTATATTATTTAGTTAAAGTGGATAAAAACTTTTATCCATTCATGGGTATTTATTTTTCATTTGAATGAAAGTAAAGTCAAAGGCTTTTTTTGAGGTTTCTAATTTCTTTTTTAAGAAAAAGAGGTTTATGATGGACAATCCCGAAAGATCTGTTGAAGATGTAAATAAGTTTGCTTAAAACTGATTTGTTTTTTTCATGTGATATTATTCATATGAGAAAATATGGGGTATTTTTAAGTGAAATCCTTTCCCGGATAAAAACTTATCTATAAGTGTAGATTATTATGTATCGGTTGGTTCAGCCAATGACTATTCATGATTCCATATTGAATCAATTACATACGGTTCCAAATTCAAATAAAATGAGAGGGATGTTATGGTAAAACTTCGTTTGAAACGATGTGGTAGAAAGCAACGTGCGACTTGAAGGACATGATTGGCTGTGGATTATGACATCCACCATCTCCTATTTCTATACGAATGAAGATGCTCTTGTCTCGACATAATTTGTTCTGCTAGGAACCTAATTTAATTTCTCTTGGGCTGCTAAATAACTAAAGAAAGATACTAATGGTATATACGAGGTATAGCATATGATGGAGCTCGAGCAAAAATGATTGATTCATTTATTGGGGGAATAATCTAGGGTTAGTGACAATCAATAAGTTAGACCAACTTTGTAAATATATCATATAAATATATCATATTTATCTAAATATAGATAAATGTAAATGGAGAGGTTCAAAAATGAACAAGTTTGATAATGAAAAAAATCAAATTTGTCGAAATTATCAAACTGTTTCAATCAAGAGTGTATCACAAAGGAATCAATCTTTCGTATGATTTTTTCCTTTTCCTTCCATATAAAGAACAAAAAACAAAAGGTATGTTGCTGCCTTTTTGAAAAGGAGTAAGGATCACCGAAGTAATGTCTAAACCCAATGATTTCACAAAGCGCAAAGCAAAGACAACAAATTCCGGAACAAGGAAACACTATTTTCACTTGTCTCAACAATTGGATCAGAATGAGTAAAAAAAAATAGATCCGAAAGGAGACAAAAAAAGAGGTTAGAGACAGCTCAAGAAATTCTAAGGATTTCTTTTTGAACTCTTTCAAAACTATCCAACTTGAGTTAGGAGTACAAATGAAATTTCTTTTTCTGTAAAGAAGGAAAAAAAGGCTCAAATTACAGTCTAATTCTTTATGGATCCATTTCTCTTTCTATCTATTTATATAGATAGAAAGAGAAATTCTAGAAATTAGAATCATTTCTTCTTGAGCCGTATGAGGAGAAAACCTCCTATACGTTTCTAGGGGGGCACCTTTTATCTACATCTATCCCAATGAGCCATCTATCGAATCGTTGCAATTGATGTTCGATCCCGAAGAGAAGGAAGAGATCTTCGAAAAGTGGGTTTTTATGATCCGATAAAGAATCAAACTTATTCAAATGTTCCTGCTATTTTAGATTTCCTTGAAAAAGGTGCTCAACCCACAGGAACTGTTTATGATATTTTAAGGAAGGCAGAATTCTTTAAAGAATTTCGAGTTTCTTTTGATAAAAAAAGGATAGGGTAACTAGTACCTATCTTTGTTTAAATCTTTATTCAAAGTTTTTTATTTTCTTGTTTATTTTCTTCTTATTTTTCTTGCTTCTTTTTGTGGAACCCCCCAAACAAGGGGGGTAATCTTTCTTCTTGTATTTGTATTGTACCTTTCTTTTTTTGATTAAAGAAAGCCGCTATTTTTTCTATCTTTGCCTTTTCCTTATTCCTTCTTTTTTTCCGCTCAAAGTTTGATTCTTTAGATTATGCTAATCTAACACAAATCTCTATATAATTTATTGAAATTTGTTTGATAAAAAAAAAGTCTATTCATATTGACAATGGCGTATCAAACAAATATAATTTGATCGTATAGAAATAGATCTTTTTATCCCCATTCCCTATTGGCTCTTTACTTCACTTTAGTAAAATGAATGAGTTTGCTGGATTTTTTTATTTCGATCATATCTACACTTCATATTGATCCGGGTTGCTAACTCAACGGTAGAGTACTCGGCTTTTAATTGCGACTATGATCTTTTACACATTTGGATGAAGGAATTCGTCTAGACTATTGGTAGAGTTTATAAGACCGCGACTGATCCTGAAAGGTAATGAATGGAAAAAAAAGCATGTCGTAAAAAGAATAGAAAAATATAAAAAAGAATAATATAATCATAGAAAAAAAGATTGAAAGATTTCTAGTACTCATAATAGAAATAGAACGAGAGTTTTTCTTTTGATAACAATTTTAAAGTTCCGGTAAAGTATTTCGGGTCTAGTGAATAAATGGATAGAGCCTTATGACTCCAATTCGAGTAAGACAAAAAAGCAACGAGCTTCCCTTCTTAATTTTGAATGATTACCCGATCAAATTACTAGTTATGCGTTAAAGATAGATTAGTGCCTGATGTGGGAAAAGGTTCTTTTGTGAATTGTGAGTAGACCATTGATTCTTTTTTTTATCAATCCTAATTATTCTTTATTGTGGATTGAAGACGAATGTGTAGAAGAAATAGTATAGTGATAAAAATCAGTCTTTTTTTCCAAAGTCAAAAGAGTGATTGGGTTGCGAAAATAAAAGACTTTTACCCCCTTTTCTTCTTGTTATTCTACTTATATTAACAAGTAAAAGAAAACCAAATTAGATAGAAAGGAAAAAGATCTGTAGATTGGGCTCTCTGTCTCCGGGGTATATATTCTTTATTCTTTATTTGTTCTTACTTTTCTATAATATCTAATTTCTAATTAGAAATAATTAGAATATATAATCTTTTACTTCTTAGATTATCATTATGTTTTTTACATGTATATTTTACATGTATAAAAGTCTATATTATTGAAAGTAAAAATATAGACAGTGCATAGTCTATATTAATACTAGACTATATTATACTATATCCTTAGTATTATCTCTTCTAATAATAGTTCTAATAATAGAATAATTAGAAGAAGAATATTCTTCTTCTATTATTATTCTAGTTTAGTCTAGTTATAAGTTATAGTATTATACTATTTTAGTCTAAATATACTAAAAATAGACTAAAAAGACTATTTAGTATAAGAGAAACAATCTACTACATACAACATATACATACGCCGTTCTGACCATATTGCACTATGTATCATTTCATAACACAAGAAGTGCCTCCCTTTTTTGGTTACAGTAGAAATGTATTTAAATGGCAGAATTACAAGGATATTTAGATTGAAAGAAGATAGATTTCGGCAACAAAACTTCCTATATCCGCTACTCCTTCAGGAGTATATTTACTCACTTGCTCATTATCATAGCTTCAATAGTTTGATTTTTTACGAACCTGTGGAAATTATCGGTTATGACAATAAATCTAGTTTAGTACTTGTGAAACGTTTAATTACTCGAATGTATCAACAGAAATCTTTGATTTCTTCGGTGAATGATTCTAACCAAAATGAAAATGGATTTTGGGAGCACAAGAATTCTTTTTCTTCTCATTTTTCTTCTCAAATGGTATCAGAAGGTTTTGGAGTCATTCTGGAAATTCCATTCTCGTCGCGATTAGTATCTTCTCTTGAAGAAAAAAAAAGAATACCAAAATCTCAGAATTTACGATCTATTCATTCAATATTTCCCTTTTTAGAGGATAAATTATCACATTTAAATTATGTGTCAGATCTACTAATACCCCATCCCATCCATCTGGAAATCTTGGTTCAAATCCTTCAATGCTGGATCAAAGATGTTCCTTCTTTGCATTTATTGCGATTCTTTTTCCACGAATATCATAATTTGAATAGTCTTATTACTTCAAAGAAATCCATTTACGTCTTTTCAAAAAGAAAGAAAAGATTCTTTTGGTTCCTACATAATTCTTATGTATATGAATGCGAATATCTATTCCTGTTTCTTCGTAAACAGTCTTCTTATTTACGATCAATATCTTCTGGAGTCTTTCTTGAGCGAACACATTTCTATGGAAAAATAGAATATCTTATAGTCGTGTGTTGTAATTCTTTTCAGAGGATCCTATGGTTCCTCAAAGATACTTTCATACATTATGTTCGATATCAAGGAAAAGCGATTCTGGCTTCAAAAGGAACTCTTATTCTGATGAAGAAATGGAAATTTC